TTATCTCGGAGTCAATAAAAAAAAATCAAGATATGCAAGAACTAAAATATATGCAAGAACTAAAATGGAATTTTAGATTCTTAATTATTCTGAGTCTTTCCCAAATACTTCAAATATTCAAATCAATAAGTTACAATTGGTCAAATGATATGACTAAGTTACTAGTGAAAGGTGAATACTTAGTTATTAAGTAAGATATTTATGACGATACAGAAAATTAAAATCTCAATAATTATTACGATAATTTATATCCATAGAGCAAGGATAAAGAATTGCACCAAAAATAGTACTTAATTCTGATATGAATCAGAGGATCGACTAAGGTCAATAAGTTGACCCAATTAAATTAGTGAATTTATTCGGAATCATTAACTAGCTCATTGTGCAACTGATTGACTGTCTTCCATTCCAATAAAACACATTTATTTATAGGATATAGGAAACGCTGTGATATCTGTCATTTTTTTTTTAAGAGGGAATTTTTAAAATGGCTTTTATCAAGTCATGTATTCTTTAACAGATTGACTACTAGTCTCATTCAAAGTTTAAAATTTAAATTAGGTGTATTCTCTCTTCGAGCTTGACCAATTAATAGAAAGAAAGATTAAAGTTTTTTTAGTAGTTTAATTAGGTAAAGGTTAGGTTCTTATATTTTTTGATGCATTTGATTACATGTATAAATGTAGCACGACGAAAATAGACAAAGAAAAAAAGCCTTTTCTTTTGGATTCTTTATTTTATAAACTTCAACCAATTCGATTTCTATAGCACCTATATATAGATTGGAATATGAAGATATAAAGGAACCAATCAGTACGAATTAATCGTTCGTCCGGATATTGTATGGAATAGAAATAAAAAAAAATTGTTTTTTTTTATCACATATCTTATTGATTTTTTATGAAGGGAGTATCATTTAGAGAATAAATAGATAGATAATGAATAGTAAAGAAGGATTAGTTTTGAACAATAGATGTCTTTCACATCCAACTATAGCAATGAGTAATCTCGTAATTTTTGAATGGCAGTTCCAAAAAAACGTACTTCTATGTCAAAAAAGCGTATTCGTAAAAATTTTTGGAAAAGGAAGGGATATAGGGCAGCGTTAAAAGCTTTTTCATTAGCGAAATCTCTTTCTACCGGGAATTCAAAAAGTTTTTTTGTGCCGACAAATACAAATAACTAACAAAACGTTAGAATAATCTGAATTGGACTGACTCGAAAAATGGGTTAATTTCATTTATAATTATATTATTTCATTTATATATTTTATATATATATATTATAAATATAAAATTATAATATAAAACGAATAATAAGAATTTCCATTCCCTAATATTTTTAACTGATCAATATGAATATGAAACGGAATTCTCTTCGCCCTTATGGTATGTAAAATAAGGATTCTTCTGTCTACTGAATTCTAAAAATGGCACTTTTTTTTTTGAAAAAAAAAAGATACAAAGTTTCACTTTTTTTTAGTATGTTTTATCATTTCCGGGATGGGGATTCTTATTTTCCCCATCAACCCATTTGTTACAATAATTGTTACAATAATAATTTTTTTCTATATCTATAGAAGAGCAGATATAAGATCTTTAGTCAAAATCAACGTCCTTGAAACGAATTGATTAAGTTTAAAACTTATCTCGGTTTTCAACCCAATCGATAAAAGCCCTTTTCTGGGGATATTATGTACAAAGAATGTGTCAGTTTGGAGTAATCAAAAACAGATCCTATGTTTGGACTAGAAAATTGATCAATATATATATCTTTATAATTCCATATTCTTTTTAATTCTTTTTATTTAGTTATTTATAAAGAATTTTTTTAAGTACGGTACAATTCCGATAGAGATCTAAAATTTTTTGTTCTATGATATGGATATGTCCAGCTCAATACCTAATAGGTTTGTTAAATCCTAACACAAATTATCTATACAACAACAATCCTAACATTGGACACAAAGCTATGCAAATATTTACAGAAATTCTTTGGATGTCACACTGAAATTGTGATCTATAAAAATCCTATTTTTTTTTCATTGATAAAAAAAAGATAAAATACATTTTTTTCGATTCATGAAATCAGATAAATAAGAGAGATGAATCATTAAAAAATGAAAAAAAAAAAAGAAACGAGAAAGGGGCGTTTTGTTTTGAGTTCTATCCCTGACAGAACTATCTAGTTACAACAATTCCATTCCAGGAAAGCATAAACTACGTGAAAACCTATTGTTAAGTTAAATATAACTGACATCCTAAAATGATAATAAGGACTATTATTGAAGGAAGGGCCAAATCCCTATTTCAATTAAACGAGTTTGTATTCATCAATTTGAATGTTTCTTAAACAATATTGGAGTAAATTGACTGCTTCAATTTCAATCTCGACGATTGAATATGAATAGGTTATTATCGTTTAGAGCAAGCCGCTATGGTGAAATCGGTAGACACGCTGCTCTTAGGAAGCAGTGCTAGAGCATCTCGGTTCGAGTCCG